AGAAGAAATATTAGACTAATACGTAAATCAAATTATTTTATAAGATTTTTCATTGAAAGAATATATATAAATATCTTTTTATTTATCAGTAATATTCCTAGAATAAATGGACAACTTTTTTTTTATTTTTTTGAATCAAGAAAAAAAGATTTTAATAAATATAGCTCTTATAATTCCTATAATAACTATATTTACAATAATGAAATAAATCAAGAGAAAATTGATAAAACAAATCAAAATATAACGCAATTTATTTCGACTATAAAAGAGTCACTTTCTAATTCTAATATTAATAATAAGAACTTACAAACTTTTTGTGACTTATCTTATTTGTCACAAGCATATGTCTTTTACAAATTATCACAAAGCCCGGTTTTTAACTTTTTGAATTTATATAAGTTAAGATTAAGATCTGTCTTTCAATATAATGGAGCATCTCTTTTTCTTAAGAATGAAATAAAAAATTATTTCCTTGGAACACAAAAAATATTTCATTTCGAATTGAGACATAAGAACCCCCCCAATTCTGAAATAAATCAATGGAAAAATTGGTTAAAGGGTTATTATCAAAATAATTTATCTCAGTCTAGATTAGTACCACAAAAAAAAAAAAGTAGAAATAGCATAAATCAACACTCTATACCTCAAAATAACCATTTAAACAAATGGGATTCATATGAAGAAAACCCATTAATTAACTTTAAATCCGAAAAAAAAAATGTTAAAAAACAATATAGATATGATCTTTTATCATATAATTTTATTAATTATGAAGATAAGAAAAACTCGTCTATTTATAGATTACCATTACAAGTAAATCATAACCAAGCGATTTTTTATAATTACAACGAACATAAACGAAAAATCTTTAATATGCTAGTAGGTATCCCTGTCAATAATTATCTAGTAGAAGATAATATTATAAATAGAAAAAAAAGAAAGACCAATTCGGATAGAAAAGATTTTGATTGGATAATTCTCAATTTTTGTCTTAGAAAGAAGATGGATATTAGGGCCTGGATCAATATGGATAGTGACACCAACAGTAATAAATATACTAAGACTAGGGCTAATAATTATCAAATAATTGATAAAATCGACAAGAAAGGTCTTTTTTATCCCACGATTCATCAAAATCAAGAAATGAACCCATCCAATCAAAAAAAAAAACTTTTTGATTGGATGAGAATGAATGAAGAAATACTAAGTTGTCCCATATCGAATCTCGAACTTTGGTTTTTCCCAGAATTTTTGATACTTTATACTTCGTATAAGATTAAACCATGGTACATACCAATCAAATTTCTACTTTTAAATTTTAATGTAAATGAAAATGCCAGTGAAAATAAAAAAACGACAGGAAAGAAAAAACGAGATATTTTTCTATCAATATTTTCAAATGAAAAAAAATATCTTGAATTAGAAAAAAAAAATAAAAATCAAGGAGAAAAAGAATGCACAATCAAAACAGATTTTGAATCAACTCTCTCAAACCAAGAAAAAGATATTGAAGAAAATTATGTAGTATCAAAGATTAAAAAAAATAAAAAACAATCCAGGACCAACATGGAAACGGAGTTTTATTTCTTACTAAAAAGATATTTGCTTTTTCAATTGAGATGGGACGATTCTTTAAATAAAAAAATGATCGATAACATCAAAATATATTGTTCCCTGCTTAGACCGATAAACCTAAGAGAAATTACTATAGCCTCTATTCAAAGGGGAGAAATAAATCTGGATCTTATAATGATTCAGAAAAATTTCACTCTTACAGAATTGATTAAAAGGGGAATATTACTTATCGAACCAGTTCGTCTGTCTATAAAAAATGAAGGACAATTTATTATGTATCAAACTCTAGGTATCTCGTTGGTTCATAAGAGTAAGCACACAATTAATCAAAGGTACCGCAAAAAAGGCCTTGTTGATACGAAGAATTCTGATGAATTCATTTCAAAACATCAAAAGATGACTGAAAATAGAGACAAAAATCATTATGATTTGTTTGTTCCTGAAAGTATTTTATCCCCTAGACATCGTAAAGAATTGAGAATTCTAATTTGTTTCAATTCTAGGAATAGAAATGGTATGCCTAGCAATGCATTTTTTTGTAATGAAAATAAGGTAAGGAGTCTAGTTTTGAATAAAAGCAAAATAAATCAAAATACACTAATTAAATTAAAGTTCTTTCTTTGGCCTAATTATCGATTAGAAGATTTCGCTTGTATGAATCGCTATTGGTTTGATACCAATAATGGCAGTCGTTTCAGTATGGTAAGGGTACATATGTATCCGCAATTTAAAAAAGAACTGAGCCGTGTACTGGAAAAAAGTGAAATAGGGATTGATTTTATTTACCGTACTTTATTGCGTATATGAAGACAAAAAGATGCACACATGTATTGTTTTACATTCCATTATAATACATGATAATAATTCAATGACATATCAATATCTAGAAATGATACAAAAATCTTCTTAGTTTATTGTTAAATTTTAGGTATAATTTTTTATCTTTTGTGAGTGCAGACAACTATCTTTTTTTTTATTTACCTACTCGAATCCAATTTTAAAATTGGGAATTATTAACAAAATTAAGATTATTGTATTGTCTATGCCAAAAAAAAAATGAGTATAATTATTATTATTATTATTGATCAATAAAAATATCTAGCAATAGCAATAAATGCCGGCGGGGAGGGGGGGGAAGATTTCATTTTATGGTAAAAAAATCATTCATTTCGGTTATTTCAAACGAAGAAAAAGAAGAAAACAGGGGGTCTGTTGCATTTCAAATACTAAGCCTCAGTAATAGGATACTCAAACTTTCTTCCCATTTGGAATTGCACAGAAAAGACTATTTATCTCAGAAAGGCCTCCGTAAAATCTTGGGAAAACGCCAAAGGATGCTGTCTTATTTGTCAAAGAAAAATAGAATACGTTATAAAGAATTAATTAATCAGTTAGATATTCGGGAATCAAAAACACGTTAATTTTAATTTGAAGAGGCTTTTTGAATTATTGAATTATTTGATTTATTAGATCTTGACTTTTATTTTAATGAACTTATTTTCGCTTTTCAGTAATTTATGAAAGAATGAATCGAGGAAAAAGAGAACCTTATGAATATACCAGCTACAAGAAAAGACCTCATGATAGTAAATATGGGTCCCCACCACCCATCAATGCATGGTGTTCTTCGCCTCATTGTTACTCTCGATGGTGAAGATGTTATTGACTGTGAACCAATATTAGGCTATTTACACCGAGGAATGGAAAAAATTGCGGAAAACCGAACAATTATACAATATCTGCCTTATGTAACACGTTGGGATTATTTAGCTACTATGTTCACAGAAGCAATAACGGTAAATGGACCGGAGTTGTTGGGAAATATCCAAGTGCCTAAAAGAGCCAGCTATATAAGAGCAATTATGTTGGAGTTGAGTCGTATAGCTTCTCATCTGTTGTGGCTTGGTCCTTTTATGGCAGATATTGGGGCGCAGACTCCTTTCTTCTATATTTTTAGAGAAAGAGAATTAGTATATGATCTATTTGAAGATGCCACCGGTATGAGAATGATGCATAATTATTTTCGTATCGGAGGAGTAGCGGCTGATTTACCTCACGGCTGGATAGATAAATGTTTAGATTTTTGCGATTATTTTTTAATAGGAGTTACTGAATATCAAAAACTTATTACCCGAAATTCTATTTTTTTAGAACGAGTTGAAGGAGTAGGCATTATTGGTAGAGAGGAAGTAATAAATTGGGGTTTATCAGGACCAATGTTACGAGCTTCTGGAATACAATGGGATCTTCGTAAAGTTGATCGTTATGAATGTTACGACGAATTTGATTGGGAAGTACAGTGGCAAAACGAAGGAGATTCATTAGCTCGTTATCTAGTCCGAATTGGTGAAATGACAGAATCCATAAAAATTATTCAACAAGCTCTAGAAGGAATTCCGGGGGGGCCATATGAGAATTTAGAAATCCGATACTTTGATAGAGAAAGGAATCCAGAATGGAATGATTTTGACTATCGATTTATTAGTAAAAAACCTTCTCCTACATTTGAATTGCCGAAACAAGAACTCTATGTGAGAGTTGAAGCCCCAAAGGGAGAATTGGGAATCTTTTTGATAGGAGATCTGAGTGGTTTTCCTTGGAGATGGAAAATTCGTCCGCCGGGTTTTATCAATTTGCAAATTCTTCCTCAGTTAGTTAAAAGAATGAAATTGGCTGATATTATGACAATATTAGGTAGCATAGATATCATTATGGGAGAAGTTGATCGTTAAAATGATAATTGATACACCAGAAGTACAAGATATTAATTCTTTTTCTAGATTCGAATTTTTAAAAGAGACCTATGGAATTATATGGACCCTTATTCCTATTTTTACTCCTGTATTGGGAATCACAATAGGTGTACTAGTAATTGTATGGTTAGAAAGAGAGATATCCGCAGGGATACAGCAACGTATTGGACCTGAATACGCCGGACCTTTGGGAGTTCTTCAAGCTTTAGCAGATGGGTCAAAGCTACTTTTCAAAGAAAATATTTTTCCATCTAGAGGAGAAACTCTTTTATTCAGTATCGGACCGTCCATTGCGGTTATATCCATTTTAGTAAGCTATTCAGTAGTTCCTTTTAGTTCTCACCTTGTTTTAGTGGATCTCAATATCGGTGTTTTTTTATGGATTGCCATTTCAAGTATCGCTCCCATCGGCCTTCTTATGTCAGGATACGGTTCAAATAATAAATATTCTTTTTTAGGTGGTCTACGAGCTGCTGCTCAATCGATTAGTTATGAAATACCATTAACTTTATGTGTATTATCAATATCTCTACGTGCGATTCGTTAAGATATAAAGTGATCTCTATTCCTTCCTTTCTAGGAAAAAAGGCGGAATAATTTGAGTAAATATCTTCATTTTTTATTCATTATTCAGATGGATGAACTAAATCAGATAGTTATATGAGTGAAAGAAAACAGCTTATATAATATATAAATTATATAAATATAAATTCGCAGTAAAAAAAGTGAGTCTCATTTTCTATGTATAAGAGTTAGAGAGTTGAGCGGAAATAAACATAAGCATAAGAAAGCGGTTGCCCCAAGATTGGGTGATTCGTCATCCTGACTTGAAGCGGGTTCAAAAGATCAACCATAGTGAGTTTTCACTATCCTTTGTATGTATTCTCATACATGTATTACCTTAACGGATGATTGAACAAAAACGAGTGGATGGTTAGAAACACCAAGATACACAAAGGATTAGTAATGAAGATTATGTAAAAGAATATTTCTGCATAATATACAAAGAATATTAATTGAGGCTTTATGTTGGTAGAAATGATCAGGCAGTACTCCCGATGATTCCGATCCAGAGTATGCTCCTATTCGTCGATTAAATAAATGACTATTGGAAACGAAATAATCCTTTATTGATTTCTTTTTATTTTGTAAGTCTCCTTTTTCCAGAAACAGAAAGAAGAATAGAAACGAAAAAAATATTTTTTTTATTCTTTCTTTATACTTTTATCCTTTCCTTTCTATATCCATATTTATATAGATATAGATAGAATTCATATCATAACTTCTAAATTAATGTATAATTCTTTTTCATAAGTGAAAAGGACGAGTTATTTCAATTTTTATAAGTTAGAAGGAGTATTTCATTGAAGAAATAAGTTATTACTCAACAAAGAAAAATTGAAATTATTATTGAAATCATTAAATAAAGGATGAGATCAATTCAGAAGTACTTTGATTTTTCTATTTTTCATTATTATATATATATAATAATATAATAATGAATAATGAAAGCAGAACAGACAGAATTAAATTGGTCTAATTCGGGATCGTACAATAAATTTTTACCTTATCCATCGTATAAACATATCAAGATAAAATAATATTGACCTGATCCCTAGATTTATTTATGGTCCTCAAGGAGCCGTATGCGGTGAAAATCTCATGTACGGTTCTGGACTAGCGATGGTAACAGTGATGGTATCACCGACTATGATTATCTAATAGTTCAAGTACAGTTGATATAGTTGAGGCACAATCAAAATATGGTTTTTGGGGATGGAATTTGTGGCGTCAACCTATAGGGTTTATTATTTTTCTAATTTCTTCCCTAGCAGAATGTGAAAGATTACCTTTTGATTTACCAGAAGCAGAAGAAGAATTAGTAGCAGGTTATCAAACCGAATACTCGGGTATCAAATTTGGTTTATTTTACGTTGCTTCCTATCTAAACCTATTAGTTTCTTCATTATTTGTAACAGTTCTTTACTTGGGCGGTTGGAATATCTCTATTCCGTACATATTTGTTTTTGATTTTTTTGAAATAAATAAAACATATGGTGTTTTTGAACCGACAATTAGTATGTTTATTACATTAGCTAAAACTTATTTGTTCTTGTTCATTCCTATCACAACAAGATGGACTTTACCTAGGCTAAGAATGGACCAGCTATTGAATCTTGGATGGAAATTTCTTTTACCTATTTCTCTCGGTAATCTATTATTAACAACTTCTTCCCAACTCTTTTCACTGTAAAAGAAGATGATATCCTATATTCTCAACTTGGATCAAACAAGAGAAATAAACAAACATAAAATTATTCATAATATATTCACAATATGTTCCCTATGATAACCGGGTTCATGAATTATGGTCAACAAACAGTACGAGCTGCAAGGTACATAGGTCAGAGTTTCATGATTACCTTATCCCACGTAAATCGTTTACCCATAACTATTCAATATCCTTATGAAAAGGTAATCGCCACGGAGCGTTTCCGCGGTCGAATCCATTTTGAATTTGATAAATGTATTGCTTGTGAAGTATGTGTTCGTGTCTGCCCTATAGATCTGCCCGTCATTGATTGGAAATTGGAAACTGATATTCGCAAGAAACGATTACTTAATTACAGTATTGATTTCGGAATCTGTATATTTTGTGGTAACTGTGTTGAGTATTGTCCAACAAATTGTTTATCAATGACTGAAGAATATGAACTTTCTACTTATGATCGTCACGAATTGAATTATAATCAAATTGCCCTAGGTCGTTTACCAATGTCAGTAATTGACGATTATACAATTCGAACAATTTTGAATTCTCCTCAAATAAAAAAATAAATAAATCCTTGATGAAAAAAAGATCTTGAATTACTAGGGGTCATTAAATAAATGAGTTTTTTCCTTTTGTTTGGTCTCAATAACTACAAACCTCAACTATTGATTGGTTAGTAAGAAGTATGTCGTAATTTGGATTTGGATTGAAAGGATTGAAAATTCATTATCATTAATTACTATATCTGACATTATTTCGAAATGTATAGTTTCGTATTCGAACTACTCTATTCAGACTTTATTCATATAAAACATGAAATTAGTCCAATAACTGTACCCCACATTAATTCACACCCCTTAGGATTTAATTCAATTAGAAATTTCTTATGAATCATCAACAATTTTTTCTGGTCTGGTCTCAATAAGGTCATGAAAAACATTTCGATTTATTTACCTCTTATTTTACATATAATGGATTTGCCTGGACCAATACATGATTTTCTTTTAGTCTTTCTGGGATTAGGTCTTATCTTAGGAGGTATAGGAGTAGTATTACTTAACAACCCAATTTATTCTGCCTTTTCGTTGGGATTAGTTCTTGTTTCTATATCTTTATTATATATTCTATCAAATTCATATTTTGTAGCCGCCGCACAACTCCTTATTTACGTGGGAGCTATAAATGTTTTAATCATATTTGCTGTGATGTTCATGAATGGTTCAGAATATTACAAAGATTTTAATCTTTGGACCGTTGGGAATGGGTTTACTTTGCTGATTTGTACAAGTATTTTTGGTTTACTAATAACTACTATTACGGATATATCATGGTACGGGATTATTTGGACTACAAGATTAAACCAGATTATAGAACACGATTTGATAAGTAATAGTCAACAAATTGGAATTCATTTATCAACGGATTTTTTTCTTCCATTTGAATTCATCTCGATAATTCTTTTAGCGGCTTTGATAGGTGCAATTACCGTGGCGCGCCAATAATAAATCTATAAAATTGGTAACAGCAATCCAAAATAAACTCCATTCTGTGTTATCACAATTATTTACCTTCAATTAGAATTAAAAATTGTTTATGTTTAAAATATAAAATAAAAATTCTTTTATTCGATCTATTACCAATATATTTCTTTCTTCCGTACTTTTTTTATATTATAGTCAATTGAATCTTTTCTATTATTGTTCATATTATATTGAAATGAATCGAAATTGATAAGGAGTTGGTCAATGATGCTCGAACATGTACTTGTTTTGAGTGCCTACTTATTTTTTATCGGTATCTATGGATTGATCACCAGCCGAAATATGGTTAGAGCTCTTATGTGTCTTGAACTTATACTGAACGCGGTTAATATAAATTTCGTAACATTTTCTGATTTTGTTGATAGTCGCCAATTAAAAGGAAATATTTTCTCCATTTTTGTTATAGCCATTGCAGCCGCTGAAGCAGCCATTGGACCAGCTATTGTTTCGTCAATTTATCGTAACAGAAAATCAACTCGTATCAATCAATCGAATTTGTTGAATAAGTAGTATGAATGATCAGTAGTAATATGAATGATAAGTAGTATTAACCATACAAATTAGAATATTCATAAATTCGAATTTAGTATGTATTATACATAATGTATGATCATGTTTGCGAAAATATAAGAAATCAAAGTATCTTAGTTCTCTCCCATGAGTCGAGCCGGAAGTAGATTGATTATAAAAATTCTGGCAAATATAAATCATTGATTCATCTGGTATCTAAATATATGATTCATTTACATACAAGTTTACTAGATCGAAAATTTATTATTAAAAAAGAAAAAAAAAAAGATTATAGATCCAATGTCACATTCAGTAAAGATTTATGCTACGTGTATAGGGTGTACTCAATGTGTCCGAGCTTGCCCCACAGATGTATTAGAAATGATACCTTGGGATGGGTGTAAAGCTAAACAAATAGCTTCTGCTCCAAGAACAGAGGACTGTGTGGGTTGTAAAAGATGTGAATCTGCCTGTCCAACGGATTTCTTGAGTGTTCGAGTTTATTTGTGGCATGAAACAACTCGAAGTATGGGTCTAGCTTATTGATACTTTCCAAAAACCTACTTGAATACGACTACAATTTTATTTTTTTTGCCTTTACCGACAAAAACCCGTGCTCAATATATTATATATTGAGCACGGGTTTTTCTGGTCCAAGTGTATCTTGTTTTTACCACGAATTATTTTCCTTGGTTAACGATAATTGTAGTTTTGCCAATATTTGCAGGTTCCCTAATTTTCTTTCTTCCTCATAGAGGAAATAAGGTAATTAGGTGGTATACTCTTTGTATATGTATAATCGAACTCCTTCTAACAACCTATGCATTCGGTTATCATTTCCAATTGGACGATCCATTAATCCAACTGACAGAGGATTATAAATGGATCGATTTTTTGGGTTTTTCCTGGAGATTGGGAATAGATGGAATTTCGATAGGACCTATTTTGCTGACGGGGTTTATCACTACTTTAGCTACTTTAGCGGCTCGGCCAATTACTCGAGAATCCCGAGTATTCCATTTCCTGATGTTAGCAATGTATAGCGGTCAAATAGGACCATTTTCTTCTCAAGACCTTTTACTTTTTTTCATCATGTGGGAATTAGAATTAATTCCAGTTTATCTACTTCTAGCCATGTGGGGAGGAAAGAAACGTTTGTATTCAGCTACAAAATTTATTTTGTATACTGCAGGAAGTTCCGCCTTTTTATTAATGGGAATTCTAGGTATTTGTTTATCTGGTTCTAATGAACCAACATTAAATTTTGAAACATCAGCTAATCAATCGTATCCTGTAGCACTCGAAATGCTATTCTATATTGGATTTTTTATTGCTTTTGCTGTCAAATCGCCGATTATACCCTTACATACCTGGTTACCAGACACTCATGGAGAGGCACATTACAGTACTTGTATGCTTCTAGCTGGAATTTTATTAAAAATGGGAGCGTATGGATTGATTCGGATCAATATGGAATTATTACCTCACGCACATTCTATATTTTCTCCTTGGTTGATGATAGTCGGCACAATTCAAATAATCTATGCAGCTTCAACATCTCCTGGTCAACGTAATTTAAAAAAAAGAATAGCTTATTCCTCTGTATCTCATATGGGTTTCATAATTATAGGACTTGGTTCTATAAACGATACAGGACTTAATGGAGCCATTTTACAAATAATCTCTCATGGATTTATTGGCGCGGCGCTTTTTTTCTTGGCAGGAACGAGTTATGATAGAATACGTCTTGCTTATCTCGATGAAATGGGTGGAATGGCTATCACAATTCCAAAAATATTTACGACTTTCAGTATCTTATCAATGGCTTCTCTTGCATTACCGGGCATGAGCGGTTTTGTTGCAGAATTAATAGTATTTTTTGGAATACTTACTAGCCAAAAATATCTTTTAATGACAAAAATACTAATTACTTTTGTAATGGCAATTGGAATGATATTAACTCCTATTTATTCATTATCTATGTTACGACAGATGTTCTATGGATACAAGCTTTTTACTGCGACAAACTCTTATTTTGTCGATTCTGGGTCGCGAGAATTTTTTGTTTCGATCTCTATTCTTTTACCCGTAATAGCTATTGGTATTTATCCAGATTTCGTTTTCTCATTATCAGTTGACAAAGTCGAAGCTCTTCTATCTAATTCTTTTTATCCATCATTTTTGTGAGTAAACCAAAAAAGCAAACATAAATCAATCATATGATTTTAAAAAGTGTTTGTTCGACACTTAAAAATAAGTCCTTTTTCTTCTCCTAAGTTTGAGTAAAATAAATTGGAAGTTTATTATAACCAGGTATGTAATCCAGGGAGAACCCTTTGAATCAAATCAAAGGGTTCTCCCTGGATTACACGAAGTTTTATTTTATACACTTATGCTGTCTTATGTTTATTTTCTATTTATCAAGTCCTTTCTTTATCTTTAATTCAATTAGATGTTAATGTAAATGAACCATAACTATGCAACCCTATTCCTAATAAATTAACCCCAAAATAGCATATCCAAATTATAAAAAAGCCCATCGAGGCTACAATTGCGGAATTTACACTTTCAATATTTTTATTTGTTCGAGTATGTAAATAAATCGAAAATAGGGTCCACGTAATAAATGCCCAAGTTTCCTTCGGATCCCAATTCCAATATGATCCCCATGCTTCATTAGCCCATACTGCTCCCGAAAGAATACCTATGGTTAAAAAGATAAACCCTAGACTAATAATACGATAACTCCAAAGATCCAATTGTTGAATCAATTGAAACCTGTAATAATTCCTAGAAGAAAGAAAAAAAGTGTTTGGTAAAAGATTATTTTTTTCTCTCACGTATTGAATCTCGCCCAGGGAAAACGACTCATTTACGAGATTATTGATTTTACTAAAAATCCTTAGGAATTTTCGAAATGTAATGACTAGAAGAGCTAGTGATAATAATGATCCGCATAAAAGAGCTGCATAGCCCAATACCATCATACTTACGTGCATCATTAACCAATGGGATTGGAGAGCTGGTACTAATATTTCGGATTGATGCATTTCAGTTAAAAGGCCCGAAGTAGCAAAACCTTGGGTAAAAATAGCACTTGGCGTGGTTATTGCGTTTAAATTTAAATAGTTTTTATACTTTTTAAAATACGGAAACATATGAATAATGGAGAAACTCCATGAAAGAAAGATTAATGATTCATATAAATTACTTAATGGTAAATATCCTAAATAAATCCAACGAGTAATTAATAATCCTGTTATACAGAAAAAAGTAGTCATCATCCCCTTTTCTGACGAATCATATAGTCCTACGATTTCATCAACTAATAAGGTTATCAAATGAATTGTAATTACAATTGAAATGACCGAAAAGGATATATGAGTTAATATATGCTCTAAAGTTGAAAATATCATAAACAATTTAAAATTAAAATAAAGGAAAGTTCCTCAATTCCCAATTTTTAGGATAGGAATTAAAATTGGGAATTGAATTCCATATAGGATTTATTCTTTTAGAATATGTCATGCCGCCACTCGGACTCGAACCGAGATGCTCTAGCACTGCTTCCTAAGAGCAGCGTGTCTACCGATTTCACCATAGCGGCTTGTTCTAAATTATAATAACCTATTTTTATTCAATCGTCGAGATTGAAGTAGTCAATTCAATATATATTATATATATTTAGGAAAGAATTTAGGAAAGATTAAAATAAAAATTGTTGAATAAAAACTTTTTTTAAAATTAGAATTTTAACGTAACGATTTTAATAATAATCCGTATTTTTATTAGTCTATTTTTTAGTTATAGTGTTAGAATGTTCGTTTTATTTAACTTAACTACTGGGATTTTAAAATACTTTATTTTTTTATGCTCGAATAAAATCTAACTGGTGTAACTGGATAGTTATAACCTCACCTCAATCTATGGATTGAACTCAAAACGTTCTTTATGACTTGCATTTTCTTTTGACTTAGTTTTTTAATAATTCATTTCTTACTGATTTATTTTATGAATCTTAAAAAATGCATTTTTTCGATGACATAAAAATAGGATTTTTATGTATCACGATTTTGTTAATATATGCAGGGGATTGTAACTCTTTGCATAGCTTTGTATTAAAAGTCAGTGTTGGTTTTAATTGTGTAAAGAATTTGTCTTAAGATTTAGCAAACAAGATATTGGTAGGTTTTGGGCCAGGCTAGGTATATTATGTAATAAAAAAGTTCAACTTCTATCATAAGTATATCGTATTTCATATCATAATTGTCGCGTACTTAAAAAAAAATCATTTTTATTTTATAAATCAATTTATTTTATTTTATTTTATAAATCAATTTATGTATATTACTTAAGTATATATTTCTATATTAATTATAGAAATATATATTTGTTGATTGATCTTTCAGTGGAAACATAGGGTCTGAAATTGGTGTATTTTTTATATAATCGTATTTTTAGTATAATCACTTAAAAAGGGGTTTTTCTTAATTGAATTTGCTTAAATTAAAAATTAGGAATATATAGTAATAATAATTTATAGAAAAAATGGTTTAGAGAATTTTAAAACACATTTTAAACTTAATTAATTAATTTTGACTACAAATTATATATTCTTCTATAATTAGTTTAATTAAGTATAAATTAAGTATATTAGATATACAAAATACTATAGTTATTTTTTTATGGTATAAAATAATAAAAGAGTAATAAAAGAGAAAAATCTTTTATTCTTGAATCGATGGGGATTCTTATTTTCCCCACCCTAAAAACAATAAAGCATACTCAAAAGAAACGTTAATCCTGTGCTTGCGTTTATTCTTTTTTCAAACAAAAGAGTATAGTATTATAATTTATATTTAAATTTATATAATTTAAATTTAGTAGACACAAGAATCCTTTTTTATTATAAAAGCGAAACCACTTCAATTTACTATTGCTATTGATTCGGTCAAAACAAAACATTAGAGAATATCCATTTTTTCTTTTATTTATATTTAGATATTTTTTATTATATATATTTATATATATTAATAGATAATAGAATACATAAATTTATAATATATAATTTATAATAGAATTATAAAATATAATTATTAAGTTAATATAATTTATAGTTTTTATAATCTTTTGAGTATTAGTTAAAATTAAGATTTTATTTTATATAAATTAAGTATTTGTATTTTATTTTAAAGTCTAAAATATTCATTTTCATTCTAAAATTCTAAAATGTAGTACTATATTACTTAAGAATTTACTTAAGAATATAATACAAATTTTTATAAATTTTTTTTTTTAACTTATAAAAAATTATAAAAATTTCCAATTATAAACAAATAAGACTGACTGCTTTTCGAGTCAGAACAACTCAGATTATTCCAACCTTTGATTATTTATTTGTTGCATAAAAAAAACTTTTTGAATTCCTTGTAGAAAGAGATTTACCTAACGAAAAAGCTTTCAATGCTGCCCAATATCCTTTCTTTTTCCAAATATTTTTACGAATCCGCTTTTTTGAGATAGAAGTACGTTTTTTCGGAACTGCCATTAAAAATTATAATAAGTTTTTAATCCCTATAGTTGGATGTCAAAGACATCTATTGTTCAAAACCAATTGTTTTTTTTTTTTCTTATTAATTATCTAGCTATCTATTTATTTTCTAGATTGTACTCCCTTCATAAAAATATGAATATAGAAAAATCGCGTAACTAAATAAATAAAAAAAGTACGGGGAACAAAAAAAATAATAAAATAAAAAAGATTTTTCTTTTTTCTATTCCCGACAATATCGAATAATTCATATTTAGTTTATTGGTCCTCTTATATCCTCAGTCAAACCCATATCTATAAAATTGAAATTTGCTATGCCATATAAATCTAATAGATTAACGTTGATATGATAATCAAATAAAAACAAAAAAATTATACCTTTCTTTATATCTCTATTTTATATCTCTGTCTAGTTTCTTTTTGTCGTCCTACATTGATTTATAGGTAATAAAAAGGGCAAAAATACATAATAAAAAAGATCCAAAGTTTTACTAAACCAACCCCTTGTATTAAATTAATATAAAAAAATATTAAATCTAAGTAAAAAAATTACTATTTTTTTTCTTTTCTATGAATTATTAATTTAATTGGTCAAGCTCCCAAAAAGAGCAAGAGTATATATAATTTTAATTTTAAAATGTGCAAGAGACTAGTACTTAATCTGTTATCTCGTAAAAACTAAAAACGCCAAGATAAATAATTTTCTAAAAGATATCTTAGTAATTCCTCCTTATTAATTTTATGTTAAAGTTAAATTTTGGATGTCAGAGTTTGGAGATCAGAGCCTTTTCTAAAAAAATAAAAGTCTAATATTAAAATTATATTACAATAAAAGACAATCAATTAGTTCCAAAATAAATTTTCAGAATAACCCCAAAAGAAATAACTTTATTGGGGATAAGTTAGGTTTTTTTTCTGATTCAGATCAAATACTGGTTTTGGTATAATTATTTATCTTTGCTTTATCAATATATAAATTAGTGTAATACGAAATAATAATGAAAATGGAAATCTCCATTTTCATTTTTTGGATATTCATCAAATTTGACTTAATAATAATATAATAATTGAATATTAATAGTTAATATCAATATTACTATATAGTACTTTTTTTATAGTACTTTTTTTCATCATTTTCAATAATTTGACAAATTTTAACTTCTTTATTTGAAATATTTAAAATAAATGGTTGAAAAAGATTCAGAATAATTATAAGATTCTAGATTTTATTTTGTCTATTTTAAGTTTTTATTTTATTAACTGACCCCTTATCATTTCAAAAGAAATAAGAACCGGTAAATCAGAAACAATTAATTAAGATAAAAATAAAAAGACTTTTTTTAATTTATTTTTATGGAATATATATATCAATATTCATGGATTATAGCTTTAATCTCACTTCCAGTTCCGATATTAATAGGAGTAGGACTTTTACTTTTTCCAACGGCAACAAAAGATCTTCGCCGTATGTGGGTTTTTCCAAGTGTTTTATTGTTAAGTATAGTTATGCTTTTTTCAACTTATCTAGTTATTCAACAAATAAATAAACCTTCTATCTATCTATCTATATGGTCTTGGACTATAAATAATGACTTTTCTTTAGAATTTGGCTATTTGGTTGACCCACTTACTTCTATTATGTTAATATTAATTACTACTGTTGGAGTTTTGGTTCTTATTTATAGTGACAATTATATGTCTTATGATCAGGGATATTTGCGATTTTTTGCTTATATTAGTTTATTCATTACTTCAATGGTAGGATTAGTTACTAGTTCTAATCTAATACAAATTTATTTTTTTTGGGAATTAGTTGGAATGTGTTCTTATCTATTAATAGGTTTTTGGTTCACACGACCTACTGCAGCAAATGCTTGTCAAAAAGCTTTTGTAACTAATCGTGTCGGAGATTTTGGTTTATTATTAGGAATTTTAGGTTTTTATTGGATAACGGGCAGTTTGGAATTTCGGGGTTTGTTTGAAATATTCAATAACTTGGTTTCTAATAATGAGGTTAATCATTTATTTGCTACTTTGTGTGCTTTTCTATTATTTGCTGGTGCAATTGCTAAATCTGCCCAATTTCCCCTTCATGTATGGTTACCCGATGCTATGGAAGGGCCTACCCCTATTTCAGCTCTTATACATGCTGCTACTATGGTAGCGGCTGGAATTTTTCTTGGAGCTCGGCTTCTTCCACTTTTCATAGTTATACCTTATATAATGAATCTAATAGCTTTGATAGGTATAATAACATTATTTTTAGGGACCACTTTAGCTCTTGCTCAAAAGGATATTAAGAGGGGTTTAGCTTATTCTACAATGTCTCAATTGGGTTATATGATGTTGGCTCTAGGTATGGGTTCTTATCGGGCTGCTTTGTTTCATTTGATTACTCATGCTTATTCCAAAGCATTGTTGTTTTTAGGATCTGGATCTATTATTCATTCAATGGAAACTATTGTTGGCTATTCTCCAGATAAAAGTCAGAATATGATTCTTATGGGGGGTTTAAAAAAACATGTACCAATTACAAAAACATCTTTTTTATTAGGTACACTTTCTCTTTGTGGTATTCCACCTCTTGGATGTTTTTGGTCCAAAGATGAAATTCTTAATGATAGTTGGTTGTATTCACCAATTTTTGCAATAATAGCTTTTTCCACAGCGGGATTAACTGCATTTTATATGTTTCGGATCTATTTACTTACTTTTGAGGGACATTTCAATGTTTATTTTCAAACTTACAGTGATAAAAAACGAAGTTCTGTTTATTCAATATCTTTATGGGGGAGAGAAGAGCAAAAGTGGATTAAAACAAGATTTCACTTATTACCTTTATTAACCATGAATAATAACAAAAGGACTTCTTTTTTTTTTTTTAAAAAGAAATATCCAATTAATAGAAATGTAAGAAATATGAGGGGACCTATTATTACTATTCCTAATTTCGGTACTAAGAACATTTTCTCTTATCCTAATGAGTCGGCCAATACTATGCTATTTGTTATGCTTGTATTAGGTTTATTTACATTCTTCATTGGAATTATAGGAATTCCTTTCTTCAATCAATTCAATCAAGAAGGAATGCAGTTGGATATATTAACAAAATTATTAACTCCGTCTATAAACCTTTTATATCAAAATAAAAAATTTTTGATGGATTGGGATTGGTATGAATTTATAACAAATGCAATTTTTTCAGTTAGTATAGCTTCTTTCGGAATTCTTATAGCGTCCTTTTTATATAATCCTTGTTATTCATCTTTACAAAATTTGAATTTATTTAATTCATTTG